TGTTCTCATCCATCCTAAGCCCTTCAAATTGTAATTGCTAGGCCAATAGATATTAAGCGAAAATAGGTTACAGCCGAGCTCCCTTTCCTGAGGATGGAGTTCCAGTATTACCTTATTTTATTACATTGTAGCGGGGGTATTGAGAATGAATGAGCAAAGCTTGTTACGTTGAAAGCTATCAGGATAAAGGGGCCAGAGGTTAAGAGCTAAAGAAAACCTTTAATTTCACATTGAAAGTGAAAGCGCAGTCCCTTTAAAGTGATTTCCTTCCGCCTCTCCCCTAGTCAGAACTCTTTTCCTGGGAAGACTAACGAGAATGATTTTCCAGCTAGTTAAATTGCTTCTCCTTTTTTGCGAGCCAATACCCGTGTAAAGATAGGAGTACTTGTCAGGCTTGAAAGTAGTGATTTCTCGGCTTCTTATATAGTCCCCTTACTTCTATCCTTGAAATAAGTTTGCAGACAGGATATGGCTTGCGTGTATCTAACTTGTATATGGCATGTATAGGGCTGTTTAGTTAAGAACTAGCAGTTAGCGAGCAGACAAGTTTGAAAGTAGGCTGACGGGCAAGCTAGGGAAAGAGGTCTTTATCATATATTATACCTTGATAGCGGGTTAGAAGTTTTTCATTTCTTTCTAGTCCTAAGGTAAACTCATACAGCCAGTTTATAAGTAGTGCCAGTCCTGCTGTTTGCCTTCTCGCGAGTTGTAATTCCTGCCGAGCCTATTGCAGTCCTAGCGATTTGGCCCCCACTTTCCTTTAATCCAATGCGTCTTCCTTTTTGGCGAGAAAGTGCTAGTTGTCAGCCAGCTCCTTTCATTCCGTCTCTTGGCTTGGGAGTCCCCGTCAAGCAAGCATTAGCTTAGAGTCAAGGCACCAGTATCCTACACTCTTTGCTCTTGAGCAAGGAAATCCTTCAGTAAGGGAGGAAAAGTCTTTGGCAGTCCCTCGTGAGTTCGGCGCGCACTTCTTGTTTCGTCCTACCCCCGCACAGTTTACAAGCCAAAGTCATCTCCAGAACAGCTGATCCAGCCCTATAGGACTGACTAACAAGTCATCGCAGCATCCGTTGGATCAGTCCCCGAACGCAGTGGGTTCCTTTAGTTATGAAGTGTTTTGAAGTAAGACGAATTCCCCACTCGCCGACCCGAGTTGGGTAAGGCAGTGTTCTTAAACGGGGTAGTCATTCTTTGTTTTTTGAGGGGCTGTGGTTGGCTTCTGGTCCCCTACCTACTACGGATTCCGAATAACTACCAAAGATGAAACCCGGTGAAACGAAAGGTTGAGAGTGGGCTGGGCGTAGATGGAGATCTGGTCGGATTGCTCTATCAGTCGAGGTGAATAGTGTTTTGATAACTTTAGTACATTAGTACAGTGGGTCAAATCAGCAAGCCCTCGGGCTCCCCGACAAGCAGGCATCGAGGGCGCTCGGACCTCCAACGGGACAGTGAGGGGGGAGCGTATGTTCGCAGTGTGCACGGGGAAAGCCTTGCCCAGTCCCTGCTTTTTAGATAAAGTATCATACATGATCTAGCCTTTAGGCATTGATGAAGGATTCCACAGGACATTGTAAAGCATATAGCTCGCTTTCAAGGTTTGTTAAGAGTCTGGTTCTTTAGAGCCAGGATCTAACTCATTTTTTACTAGGATTGTTCCCTGCAGTGGTAGAACCAACTGTACTTATTCTAAGATGTTCATTTCCTTCTAACCAGTAGTTAGTTGCTACATTCTATTCGGCGAGGATGCAGGGTTTAGATCTTTGGTCAATCAATCCGCTAAGCCATTGCTTTCTATTTCTTTCGGACTTGGCCGATGAACAATTCACCTCGATTCTTCCTTTTTGCTAAAAAGACTGAATCGTCAATGGATAAATAGGATTCTATTTTTTCGAGCCTTATATAAAGCTATTCCAGTCTTGTCTCCCAAGAGCCCAAAGTCTTCGACTAATTGGAGCAAGAGCAGCAAGAAGGGGTTATGTACACGCCGAAGTCACTTCACTTTGTGTACTCATTTCGTCCTTTGGAGGTAGGGAATGGGTTGACCCTTGTAGGATCATTCCCGAAGCCTGTTGTAGGAGAAGCCTTTGACTAATTCCCTAGTCTTTCTCAGAACTCATTAAGTTAAAGCATTAAGACTAACCCGAAGAAGATACTTAAACTCATAACTGAAGGCTTCAAGGAGCAGGTCTTTTTCTCACTCTGGAATGACTTCCAGCTATGAATGCTAAGGCGGGTCATAACTCTTCTAACTCTGCCACTGTCTCTTATTACCGCAGAAATAAACTAAAGAAAAGAATTAAGATTCTCCAGCTTAAAGGATTTCTTTCTAACCTACTATTTTGTATATAACACTAGTAAGTGAACTCTTACAGATGACTTTCCCAACACTATAATCTAAGTCCTACTCATGCTCTGCTTTGATGCTTTCTTCCGCTGCTTCAATAGCAAAGGTTACTCAAGCAAGGTTTTCCTTATCAGATGGGGCCTAAGGTCTTAATTCCTAATCCTACTCCTACTGCAATTGGGGGCTTCTTTTTAGCCAGCCCACATCAGTAAAACATACTCCTTAGTATGTCGACGGGGCATATTGAGTCTCCGAAAGTGGCATGAGTTGCCCGGAGTGGCGATCTTAATAAGTGTGTTTTCACTTCTCTGAAAAGACTGGCACAAGGATCGAGCGAATTCCCTTTTTATAAGAAAGGAAGCGAAGCAGCTGGGACTGAGGAGTTACGGTATTTCGCTTTCCAGTCGGAATCGGAACTAGAATTTGCCTTGTAGCTAGCCCTAATACTGAAGCGGAAGGGACAACTATAATAGTGCTGTGGAATACTTTTATAAGAGGCTCAAAAATAGGCTGGTAAAGCTTTCTTTTAAGATAGGTGGATAAGGTAGAAGATCTCAAATCATGCGTTGCATTGCAACTCCCATGTCTTTCTTAGTTGGAAAAACCAACCGGCAATTTCTACAAGTCTTTCCTTATTTTTGTTGGGGAGCAAAGCAGTAAAAGAAAAAAGCAAAGTATGGAAAAGTTTCAGGTTAAGGATAATCAACAAATAAGATATGAATATTCTAATATAAGAAATATATAAGAGCATAAGAGGAAAACCTTTAAAGGCCTTTTGAAGGAAATGAAGCGGAGAGGAGGGCAAGCAAGGAAGTAAGCAAGTAAGGAAGGGGGTCTGCGATTAATAGGTAAGCCTGTGCTGCTAGTCTTAAGCTAGTGGTAGGGCAGCAGTAGGCCAGTAATCCTTCTTTCTTTCTAAGAATATGCCTTTCGGGGCTTTCCTGTTTCTGTTTGTTAGAGGACAAAGGCGCCATGCTTTATACTAAGAGTCGGTCCTGTGCTTCCATTAGTAAGGCAGGAGAGGAAGTCTGTGGGTAGTAAGGACAGTAAGTAGTAAAAGCAAGGAAGGAAGTAGAATTCCCTCTTCAGTGGCCCACTACAATAATGGGGAACATATTCTCTTTGAATTCACTAAGAAGGGCCATAAGGAAAGGTTATATTCTCTCATGTGGGAATATGTGCCGAAAGAATGAGATAGTTTATACGTTACACTAATTTGAAAGTGGATGAAAATCGGTCAAGTGGTCTCTATATCTTTAAGTTCGATCATTGACAAGGTTCAAAGAAAGGGTGGGCCATTGATAAAGAATCGATTCCAAAGCACAATGCTAGCAAATGGCGGGCCTCCGCTTTTCAAGGTATTTGAGACTCAATTGGCATAAGGGCTCAAATAAATAGGAAGACAAAAGCTTCTTCTCGAGGGAAATTTGCTCGCCTATGTGTTGAGTTGGATCTTACTAAGACTATTTTCCCGAAAGTGTTTTTCGGGGGGCGTTGGCAAGTGGTGGAGTACGAGGGTCCGCACATGCTGTCTTTCACGTGCGGTAAGTTTTTACTTAGATAGGAGTCTTGCCCAGAGTCTAGGGAGTAGTTGGAGCTGGTGGAAAGGGTTTTAAAATAAAAGCAGGGAGGGAACTTATAGAGATAGAGAGATCTGGTGACTTCAAGGTATATGGACCGTGGATGGTGGCTCAGCGACGTTATCGTCGAAATAGTGCAGCTAAGGAAACTTCTTCTAATGCTAAAGCAAGTGCTTGGGAAAGCCATAGCATAGTGAACTCTCATCATAAAGCTGCCACTGGTTCAAGGTTTGAAGTTTTGAGTGGAGTTGAGGAGGTGTGTTCCAGTGGAAAGGAAATGTATTCTAGTTGAGCCAAAAGAATAATTTCTATCTGCCGCGCTCTCTTCTGGTTGAGTTGAACCTAAAATCAGAGCCTTCTTCCATGACGGATATGATATCCAGGCTAAAGCCAAGTATTCCAAGAATAGCTCGGGGAGCAAGGCTAAGTCCCAGCGAGTGTGAAAAGCAGTATCAACAAATAAGAAATTTTGTGCAAGATTCCTCCTCCACCAGTACCTTACCGTCTTACTATGGTCACTATGCTGATCCTGGTTCAGGGGAAGGAAAGGACTGAATCCGCTGCTATTGGTTTACCGCGTAAGGATTTGCGCTCTCCAAGCAAGCATTGAGATCCTCTGTTCAATGGCATTAAGATCAGGAAGTAGGGTAAAAAAGTAAGCATGAGGCTTTAACATAAGGTTTGTCTTCCTCTACCTTCTCTTGCTATTGGATTGAAGAGAAGTGATTAAGAGCTCTTTCGAAGTAAGTATTCCGCTTTGCTTTATGGTGGATAGAATATCCACCTTAGTCAGAGTTGCATCTTCTAATACGGAATATCCGGTGTTACAACCGATTCTCCTATATATATATATTACATACTCTAACAAGTAAGCAAGTAAACTTCCATGATCTGGTATTTCGATTCGTACGGACGCTAGAAAACCTAGAGGGCGCCAAGGAGCCGATTACGTCATTAGATCTAGTAGATCACCTTCTGGGAAAAGATCCAATCCAATAAGGGGTCCCGGGCTGTGAGGACGAAGCTCCATGACCCGCCTCTACTTGAGCATGTGGTGCAATTGCTCCATAGGCTAGTGGTCCAGCCATAGCAAGTGGTAAGGTCGACTTACAGCCTTTGTTCTGTCCCATCTCTCTGTCCGGGGAGACCGCGTCTTTCGGGTAAAGGAATGTCCGTCTGCATTCAACAGTCATGTCATATAGTTCGATCGAGATTGACGCGGCGACGTACCAATATCATAGTTAGTAGAATGAATCTTTTTCCTATGAGCTTGGTACATTAATTGTATTTATCGCTCGGAAAATTTCCTTGTTCGGTCGTTCAGAGATATAGGGGTTGCCGCTCCTTAGTTCATCTCCCGGTAGAACAAGGCACCTATGCGGTGGGTTCGACTCCCACAGGAGCGCACATTGCCAATCTAATTGGTACTTTCCTTTTCTTGATTCTTAGCTCTTGCTGTCTTTGACCACGTTTTGATGGTTAAATCAGTCACTATCTACTTGCGAAACAATCGAGCACTACAAATGAATGACCGTCTACTCCACCCCTGAGAATAGCGCTTTTTTAAGGCATATTCCCAGGTCCGAGGATAGGTACTCTCGGATCTAGACCCAGTTTCTCCACAAGGTCATAAACCTCCCATATAAGTCCAAAACGGACTAGGGTCGGATCGGTGGTTTTAACCCGCCAATCCCGGTTAACGACTGGGGCTGATAATAGGTCAGAGATGGACACCTCAGGGTTCCATGCCATGATACCACTTCAGGTATTTAAGCCATTGCTTCATCCAAGACGCAAACACGGTCTTCTCAAGCCTTTCCGCCATTCGAGGCCCAATTAGTGCCTCTTGGGGGTATAACTTGAGGTCAAGCGGCGCTGCCTTACCTCGCAGGAAATCCATTAGACATCCTTTGAGATAAGGGTTCAAAGGTCTGCCTCTCCCAAGCCAAAGCTCGAGAGGAAGCTCCCTCTTCTTGAACATCTTTAGAACCCTATCAATCATAGGGGTTCGCCGGTGCGGGAAAGTGCTAATAGCACGATTACCAACTCCTCTAATCCTTAAAAGCGTTGTAAAATGCCGGATTGGATAGGACATACTAATTGCCATCAACCCATAACATAAGGGTTGATGACAATTTAGGAAGCCCTTGAGAGACACAGGCGAAATCGACTGTGATACCTCTCGGACATAGAAGCGCTTGGCAAACTCCACGCATCCAGTGCGCGAGAAGAGATAAGAATTCGCTCCAAGCTCGTCTTATTATATAAGTCTAAGTAAAAAAAAAAGGTCCTATCCGAGGGGAGGAATTCAATCACCACAACCCAATTGACAAACTGAAGCTCCTTGGTCTGCTTACTCAAACTATTGAATAAGTTAAATTCTTCACATAAGTAGAGCTCATGCTTTACTAATGTGAAGATAGAAATTTTCGTTAGCTCTAGCTCTTGACCCATATGGCACTGCAACTGGAGAGGCTTAACACTGGAAGGAAACTGACTGCCTTTAGCCTAACTGCACCCCAGACCGATAGCCTCCCTTGCTTACCATTTGAATGAAACAGAAGTCCTAAGCGCTACTCGTAGTCATTGTAAAACGGATGGGCGACCAGATCACACACTGTAGCCAACTGGTCGGCCTCAGTACAAGATCCAACCCTAGCCGATTACCTGTCCGAGGAGGAGCTATCGGGTTAGCGATCGAATACGGTCCCTTATTTGCAGTTCTCTTCCATTCATTTGGTTCTCGCTATGGAGCATGGCCAACATGAGTCTGACTAGCCTCCTGGACCATAGCTAGATCTAGACCCTATTTTAGTATATTTCCAGATCGCAAGGCAGGCCCCTTCTTACTTTCTTTATGACATCGGGGAATTTCTTCTCTTGGTCCGGTAACTCCATAAAGGGCTGGTGGGTGGGGGTAGAGCCTGACGCGCTAATGTCAATGAATCAAAGGTGTCTGTTTATGGTATGGAATAGGAACAGCAAGAATGGAACCGCTATCGCTTGTCCTATCATCCGCGCTGAGCTTCTTTCATTCGTCAGTATGGGTAGGTAGAGTCCTTTGCTCGTATGCTTGACATTACTATAGTAGCACCAGTCTTCCTTCCTTTTTAGTGCACATGAAACGGAAACCCTAACAGATACTACCCACACGGTGATCCAGTTGCTCTGCCTTATCTGCTGAACTCTCAATTGATTGGCGCATGAACGAAGCTGTAACGGAGCATGTACGCGACAATCAAAGACGGCTTTGCCAGCTTCCGGCAAAAGAAAACTTGATCAGATAGTTCGTGCTAAAGTACCTTTTGCCCCGCCTTTGATCTTTCCCTTGCCGTGTAGGTCAAGCTATAAGAGCATCATTGGACCGACAGATGACAAGCCATTCTTATGTCTCTATATCGCTTCTCTCTTTCTCGCATTGACCGGACAAAGGTTTCGAATGAGCATCCCATGGGACCTTTCTCTTTCCGTCGGACCCGATGAAAGTGGTGCTAGCTCTTCGAGACGATGCCCTTTTTCGTAGCCAATCATCTCGCTCTTCCTCTCCCAACCAAGCCCTATCGACACGCCTCCAACGAGGTGGAGTGATGACCTTTCCAGCTGTTCCGCCTTGGATAGGTTTAAGCTATGAAGCTTACCTTCTTCTTCAACATAAACATATGACAGTCGTGGAGATTTTCCTTTAGAGAGAGGGTCGCTGTCTACCGTCGGAGTGGCACTTCGGACAGGGACTATGTCAGTTGCTTCTGTATTCTCCCTCACAGCTGATTTCCCTCTTGCATTCGATGGATGAATCCTCCCCGTGTGCTCCTAGCGCTGCTATGCTAAGGGATCCCCTTTCCCATTTCCTCCGCCCTGAATAGAAGCCTGTAGCGCCTCTCTCAGATAATCAATCTCTACAACGGGAATGAAGGAAGGGTTGATCTAGGCTTGTCCCATGCTCTGGCATTCCCGCGGACCAGATGCCGAAATCGAAATTGACCCTTTCCGAGGTCAAAGACTAAGGCAAATCGGGCTTTTCTCGATCAGGTCATCTTTTCCCATCCTTAAGGGACACTGACTTAATAGCCGAAATCCCCGGGAAGCATCAACATCTCATCTTGTCGAGGTAACTCTATGGAGTGAAACCTTCATTGAAAGACTAATGATCGGGATAGCCCTGCTAGCTATACGCCTTTTCACCTGGTGCAGTGTACTCGGACTAGCAAGTGGAGCTCTGTCTCGCTCTTCTTCCTCAAAGACTCACACTGAGATAGCAAGGAGTATCACCTCTTCCTAACTAGAACAACCGAGCTCAGCAGCTTCTTTCTCTTATGAGTCGATATTAGTGAGCAAATCATGAAAAAAGACCTATATAGCCCCTTATATGTATATGTGCGCGTACTACTTCTATCTCAGGAGTTTCCTTTGAAGATAGGGCAATCTCTTTCTTCCTTCAGACCGTGACTGATTGTTTGTCTGCTAAGTTCGGGAGCTAGGACCCTTCCTTCTCCCCGAGGAAACTCGCCTTGCCATTCATAGTTTTGTCCCTGTGATCTCTACAGACTGGGAGAAAGAATACATGAGATGCAGCAAGCCATGACATAAGCCCCTTAGCTTCTGTTGAATGAATTCCTTACCCTTCCATGCTCTTACCTGGAAACAGGGCTTTCAGAGCTTTCTTTCAAGCTTAATGGAGTAAGCTATGTCTCCCGTCCTTATCTTGGGACTGGCTAGCACTCCTTCCTTAAAAGCTGCAGTTCAATCCGTCCCTTAGCTTCTCTTTCTCTTCGTTCTCTTATATCCTGTTTTGGCTAAGACATGAGATCGGGTGATAACTAAAAAAAAAATGTTATCGCACTCCTTGCTGCCTGAAACCGGCTTTCCATAGTTGCTTTAGAGTGCGAAGAAAGTAGGTTCATAATGAGAAAGGGATTTGCTCAGTTTCCATTGCGGGCGGGTCTACTGCTCTTACCGCCGATGCAGCGCCCTTAGCCCCCAAAGGGAGGTGGTAATAAACCTTCCGCTCAACAGCTATTTTGATTTCCGAAAAACACTTTCTTATGAAAGAAAGAACTTCGAAACGATCATGCCAAAGGGAACAAATAAAGGCATCACATAAGGAATCGGACAACCTCCCTCTTAATTAAGACTTTTTTTTAGGTTTAAAAAGCTTTCATCGCGGCCACCCCCTTCTGAATTTACCTACCCGATCCTACTAGGCTGACTAGCGCATTGCTCTTAGATTCGTAGCTTTCCCTCTAGTCTAGCTCATAGCCAACTCTCATCCCCGGTTTACCCGCTCATAGTTCTTGCTCTATCCGCGCACTTCTTTCATCCGAGGGTAGAAGCCTTAGGGAGGAGTGGATTAACATTCCGACGCTTGAGGGACTGATTTAGGAGTCATTTCTTTCCATTGATCGGATAGGCGAGAGTTTCGCTCTTCTTTATGGAGGCTTTCGGTTCCTGTTATTGGTATCGACCTACTTCGTTTAGTGCCGGATGGATTTCAGCAAATTGGTATGAGCATTTTGAAGCTATTTCATCTGGTTTTGGGGATTATAAAAACCGTTAAGGGAAAGCAGCTTCTCCAAGGTGCCTGTTTGAAGCAAATGGCTACTTCTCAACTAACTGGAAAAGTACCCTCACAGGTCAAGGGGCTTTTGATTAAGAGAGAGAGGGGCAGGAAAGACGGGAGAATATCCAAACCCGAATCAAAGACAGGCACTCGACTCTATATACAATAAAATAGTGAACTAAGGGGATCACAACGGCGAAGGGGGCCAATCGAGGAGACTGGAGGAGCTGGATGCAGCGATTCGGAAGTAGCGAATCGTCTTCTTTGCAGTTTTTCAGGGGAGTGGCTATCAAGCCCAAAATTCCTTTATTCGGCTATTCAGAAAATTTTGTATAGATAGTTTACTTCTTTCTTCATTCAAGTAAGATAGTTGATCGAGAAAGGTCCTCTTCCACTGAGAAACTAAGGAGCGAAAGCTATGTGCTCCGATGAAAGCCTTGCGGGTCTAACGCGGCCCTTTACTCAATGAATAGGAAATATGACCACACACAATAAGAATCCCCGCGATCTGGGGCATGAAGCTGTTGGCTCTCCATGGGAATTCTCCATAGCATGACTAGTTAAAGCAATCAAATTGATTGAGACAAGCAAGCGGGTTCCCCATGACGAATCAATTGTGTCGGGCGAAAGAAAAGGCCGGGGCTGGAATGCGGTAGGCAGTGGTCCTATTCATAGGTTGCCTATGCCAAAAGCCTGTCTGCTCCTAACAAGTCTCAAGATAGAAGTGACTTTCTAATAGTATGGCTGGTTCTCCTATGCTAATGGAGGGCTGGCTTTACGCCTTTTTTTAGTTATCTCAAGAAGTTACCGTCAAAGAGAGAGCCATGGCTGCTCACACATTGTTAGAGCGGGAAGGGTTTATCTTCATTTCGCGTTGCATGAACCTTTCTATGGGTTGTTTGGCTATTAGATTCGCACAGACAGGCAGCAAAGAAAGGGCTTCTAGCCTACTAGTTAAGTAACAGCAGTTGTGGTTTCTTAGAATCATCCTCAGAGGGAGCCCATTACAGCACCGGGATACAGAACATAAAGGCAAATCATTGTGCGGTAGGGCCTCCCATGTGGCGCACCCTCAGACCAATAGAAGGGGATTTCGAACTAAGCTAACGAAGGTGATTCGCTCCTCTTCAGTATCTGTATATCCGCATCTTCCTCATATGTAGTTTCTATGCCTTCAGAAAGGCCTATTATTGATCCACCATACTTCCCCCCCCATATGATGAGAAAAAGCTATATCGGCTCAAAATTCGGACATATACAAGAAGTAGTGAACTCCAGAAAGGAACTCAAGCAAAGAGACCATAGAATGGTACTGTGAAAGCCTAGGGCTAATAGCAAGACAGGGAGATTCGTAGAGAGATGTGCTATACTCAGGATATTTCCTCACCATCATCTTGTTGATTCCAGTTACCATCCCCTTGCCCGAAAGGGCTGCCGTCCAATGGGTACACTATCGACAGGTGTGTCTGGTCTAGTGACTCTCTTCCTACCGCTAGGAGTGAAAGACCTTATTTCACGCCTATAGACAAAATAGAAATGTCATACCCACTCACATTCTTTCTAGTGAATAAGCAGCGCCGGGCTTGGTATGGATACGTATCATCAAAGCCTCGTTTCCTTTGTTCGCCCCGTTCTAGTTCCCTTTGTTGTTCGTGCCCTTCCTTTCGTTGCTTGATCTCATCTCTATCGATTCCCTCCTATTCTATGCTTCATCTTAGTAGTTCGTATAAGCGTAGTTAGGGCCTCCTTATCGTCTTCGTTTCGTTTCCCCTTATCGAAGCTAGTACTCATCTTAGCGTAGCTTTCTTTCCCTTTCTCATTGACCGACGGCTCGCCTTCAACGAGCGTAATGTCAACGCAGGATACTTCCATCGGCTAAGAAGGCTTTTGCCTTTGGACTTCCCTCAACAGCATGGTGAATGAAGTTGGCGCAACGGTCGCCAGAATATATAGTTCATGCAGGGCAGATATGCTGCACCATCTTCACCTCAAGATGTACGTACGGGCAGCGAAGGCTTCCACCAAGTTTTCTCATGAAGCGATGGTCTGTCTTGGCAGAGACGCACACCATTCCAAGCAAGCCCGATCCGCTCATTCACAACTGGTAGACGTTCTATCTGACGGGAGCTGTGTATTATAAGATTGAACCGTAAGGGTTCTATTCTCCGTGACATTGGCAAGGGCATTCCGTCTTCCTCTTGCTCTCAGTTCTGGGGGCTTGAACTTGGCTCAGTCCAGTACACATCATGGTACCGATAGCTTCGAAAGAGTCCGTCCGTCAATTCTACTTTTTCATCATTCGGGGTCCCCGGCTGGGCTGGTTCGATGGCTGCATTGGGGTGAAGATGGAGTTCCCATCTGCTCAAGTGGAGTCAAGGCCAAGAAGGAAGATCAGTTCTTTGAGGCTGACGCCCGGGCTGCTGTATAGGGTCTAGGGCTGTAGTCCGGTGGGGGCGGCGAACTCCAGAGAGAGGGGCGGGACAGGGCTTCGCGCCTGAGAACAAAAGAAAGAGAAAAAGACTTACAGAGGCACTCCGAAGGAGCGGTATTGCTATAGCATTTGGTTCGTGCTATTACCTATTTATCCTAGCTGAAAGCTGACGGGCTTTTTTCACCCGAATTTTCGAAACACTTGACTCGGAAAAGGTGGGCTATAGCCTCTATTTTCGAGGGCTGTTAAGAATGATATGATTCTAGAGGCGGAGGGGAAAGCAGCAGATGAGAACCTCCTCGAAGCGGCCGGCGTATGAAAGTATCTTTCGTACCTGGATGATTCAAAAAACTTGTGGAATGCTTACACAAGCCTCCACTTCCCCCACCTCTACTCAAACCCATCTCTAGGCGCCAAAGAATATTTAAGTACCCCCCCCATACTATGGTTACTAGACTCAAAGATGTCTCTTCGCAAGGCACAAAAGGAATAAAGAAAAGCCATAGCTATTTGAGGACCCCGCAAGCCCTCTATTTCTGGAAAAAATCATTCCCGTGTGTCTCGCGGATGGAGAGGGATTCGAACCCCCGGTATTCCTATCAATACTTCGGTTTTCAAGACCGACTCTTTCAACCGCTCAGACATCCATCCTCTTCGCGCTTCGCCCGCCCTATCCATCCGCGCGCTGGCAGGTAGGGGGCCCGGGCAGGCTCACTTAATCCTACAGGGGACGTACCATAGCACCCCAGTACCCTTCATGCGGACGTAACTTTGGATTCAATCAAGCCTCGCATGCCCAGAAGCTCATAGCCAGATCGTCTATCATACTAAGAAGGGTCGAGAGAGACTCTCCACACGAACGAACGAGCGACTCGCCAGACTCGAACTGGCATATAGGGGAATCGGATCAAGATTTGCCTATCTTCCGTCAAGAGGAGTCGCTTTGGTGACGCAGTTCGGTTGGCGAGAAAAGCCTTCCTACGTCTGCGGACCGCCAGCCTGTTGGTGTCAGTAAAAGAAAGGAGGGTCCCGGCTAAAATAAATAAGAAAATGAAAAGTACCATCCATTGGTATCAGTCTTAAGACAGACATCAACCAATCGTGGACTGGCTTCAACAAGCGCTGATTCACGTAGTTCCCAATGGCGAAGATTCTACGCTTCCCCCCTCCCTCTACAGACTGACCTAGGCGGCCCCCTACAGTCGAGGCCCTTACGGCTCCATCATCAGGTAGCAACGGACCGGCCACTCTCTCGAATTCATCGAGATCACGTCCGGTAAATAGCTTGTTAAAGCGATCCATTGCATACCGAATCCGGTGAGGCCATAAGACACCTTGACTCTCCTGTTGACCCTGAGCATGAGTGAGAACTACGGAAGGCAGCTACCTCAAAGGGATAGCATTTAAAGTTAGTATAACCTTATTGAGGGTTGATACTAATAACCGAGGATCTTCCAAAATCCTCTGCCAGCTGATTGGCGCTACTTTCCGTAAGGCTTGTTGCAGCATCATCATGGTACCGCGTGTTAAGCTTCCTAGGACGGCCAATGGGCCTCCCATCCAGGACACAAAAACAATAGACTAAAGTGTCCAGGGCGCTTCCGCGTCACCCGATGCAGCGTCATAATGACGCCACAACAAGTCTTATAAAAGTGAGTGTCAACCAAGACTCGCCCTGATGAGAGATCACGGGGATCTCCCAAAGGAGGGCACCTCTGGAGTCAACCAGGGGTCTCTTCCAACTCTGTACTCTCAGAGCGGGTTGAGTGGGGAAATGACACTCAAACATCGGTTATGTGACCTGGGATCCTGTCCCTTGGACGGTCCCCATAACCCGCGTGCCGAGTGCACGCCCCTCTGAGGAGACACATGTCACCATGGAGGAAGCGGTGATCAGGTGCCCTGCGGGCGACCTTCTTTCTTCTTTTACTTCACATAGCTTTTCGTCTCCTTGATAGCTGGAAGTTCTCCAAAAGTATGAAAAGCTGGAGGACTTTGTACCAGCCATTCCAGTGTGGTTGAATTTTCTTCAACAGCCCAAGGAATGTTCGCCCTTGTTATTGTTATGTTATTTCCACTGCTTGAAGTGATTGTTACGACCACGAAGAAACGACGAATCCCAACTACGGATATATAAGAGCCAAAACTGCTAAGGGCATTCCATCCAGCGTAAGCATCTGGATAATCTGGAATGCGACGTGGCATACCCGAAAGCCCTAAGAAATGCATGGGAAAGAGGGTCGGATTAACCCCGAAAAAAGTTATCCAAAAATGGATTTGACCTAAAGTTTCAGGGTATGTCCGACCAAAGATTTTACCCACCCAATAGTGAAATCCTGCAAATAAAGCAAAAACGGCTCCCATAGAAAGTACATAATGGAAATGTGCAACCGCATAATAAGTATCATGTAGAGCAATGTCTAGCCCAGAATTTGCCGGGACTATTCCAGTGAGTCCTCCTATGGTGAACAAAAAGATGAACCCTACAGCAAATAACATGGGTGTTTTGTATTGTATCGAACCCCCCCACATGGTAGCGATCCAACTAAAGATTTTAATTCCAGTGGGGACAGCTATGATCATGGTAGCTGCGGTGAAGTAGGCACGGGTATCAACGTCTAAGCCCACAGTAAACATATGATGAGCCCAAACAAGAAATCCAAGAACACCTATACTGATCATGGCATAAACCATGCCTAGATACCCGAAGACCGGTTTTCCCGAAAAAGTCGAAACGATATGACTTATGATACCGGATCCAGGCAGAATGGGAATATACACCTCTGGATGGCCGAAGAACCGAAAGAGATGCTGGTATAATATTGGGTCTCCCCCTCCTGCGGGATCAGAAAAGGTTGTATTAAAGTTTCGATCGGTTAATAACATGGTAATTGCCCCTGCCAGTACCGGAAGTGATAATAAAAGTGGGAATGCTGTTACTGGAACGGACCACACAAATAGGGGTGATCTATGCATAGTCATTCCAGGTCCACGCATGTTGGAGATAGTTGTTATAAAATTGATAGAACCTAAAATGGATGAAACACCAGATAGATGAAGACTAGAAATTGCTGAATCAACTGCTCCTCCAGAATGGCTGGTAATACCACTTAAGGGCGGATAGACCGTCCACCCAGTGCCGCTACCCACTTCTACTAAGGCTGAGCTTAATAGGAGCAAGAGACTTGGTGGCAACAACCAGAATGAAATATTATTTAATCGTGGAAATGCCATGTCAGGTGCACCTATCAGAATCGGAACAGACCAATTACCAGATCCACCTATCATCGCCGGCATAACCATAAAAAAGATCATTAAAAAAGCGTGAGCCGTTATTAAAACATTATAAAGTTGATGATTCCCACCAAGAATTTGATCGCCGGGTCGTGCTAATTCCATACGAATCAATACTGAGAAGCATGTGCCCATCACTCCAGCAATGGCACCGAAGATGAAATATAGAGTCCCTATATCCTTGTGGTTAGTGGAGAACAGCCATCGGACCGGATTTGTCATAAAATGGAGATTCTTTCGTTTCCTTCCTTATCAGAGAGGGGCCCCTTAGGGAGCGGGGCTTCTTTCTTGAAAAAGGGGGAGTGAGAGGGGAAGGAAGAATGGAAAGGGGGGTGGGGAAGGTCCGGAAAGCCCTCACTTTATTGATGGGACATTTTGATCCCCTTTTCTTTCCCCTCCCCCCCCGGTTCTGGTTCAGGAAAGGGTCAACGCAAGGATCTTACTTCGAAGCAATCTCTGGAGTTTTCCCTTATCCGAACGGGTCTTGCAAGAAAATAGGATTTCATATTGAGCTCCAAATATACGCTATTGGGATAGGATGGTTCCTACTAGCTCTCCCCCCTAAGAACCGCACGTGCGAGTTCCCCCCGCATACGGCTCAAGTGGCGAAGGTTTGAAGACGCTCGACCATAACAAGCAAACAAGCAACGGACTGAGCGCAGACGCGCGAAAGCCGTAGCCGCGCAGTCGTTTTCTTGCTCGGTGTAGCGCGCGTTAGCGAAAGCCGTAGCCGCGCATCCGTTTTCTTGCTGCGCGAAAGCCGGTTAGAAGTTTTCTTGCTCGCTAGCGCGCTCCGGCTTTCGAGCCTCCGCTTGCTGCTAGCCTATCGCCTAGAGCCAAGCTTCGACCGCGACTGCTCGTCGCTTCTGGGCGCCTTATTCCGTCACCCGAGATCCAAGTCAGCACCGGCAAAGATCTCTTGATTCCTCGCGGCCGGGCCGGCTTGGAAGCAAGCTACCTGTCGCCTATCTCACCCCTTTCTTATTATTAGTAAGATAGGTTGCCCCTTTCTCTAAGAAGAAGGTAAGCTTCCTTCGCTCCTCTCCTTAACTAACCTCGCGCTAGCGCGCTACATCAAGCAAGAAAACGACTGCGCTAACGCGCACTTAACAGTAAGTTCGCTAACGCGCGCCGTTGCTTCTTTCCTTAGTTTCACACTAAGCTCTTCGATCCTTATTGAAAACGAAAGCGAGTTTCGCTCCTTCCTTCAGCTGGGTGAGCCTTCGCTTTTTGGATCGTCTTCTGCCCAATGTGGTACCCTCCCGTTTTTGGTTCCCATTGGGTTTACCTTGTTTACAGGTCGACCCCATGGCAGCAAGAAAAAAAAGGCGATCTTGTGCTATACTCCGGTGATCTCTTTCCTACCGAGGCACGCAAACCCCCATCGTGTCCCAGATCACATTCCGTGAATCGAAAGGGGCATCCATCAGCTCCTCTCGTGGATCGGTGCGGTTTTACGAAGCGTCTAAGCACAGTTCACTCGCGTTGATCAATCAAGAGCTTTGCCGCCACTCCTTAAGGTTACCTGTTGTATCATACACTTCTTGCATTGTTTCCCACGCTTCATACCCCCCCATTTCTTCTTAAGGTAAGGTAAAGGGCCAGGCATGGTGGGGTAGGAGCATTCTGCCGGCAATCTTTTTGGCTTGACCAAGAAGTCTTATGTCCTCCGAGTCGCACGGCGTTTTAACCGAAAGAACTTCTTGCGCAATTCATGCGTTTCTGTTTTTATGACCAGAAATTCTTTCTTGATTTCCATTTCAAATTGTTCTCTGGACTTTTTATCAATATGAGGTGATCGTAACACAGTATATAAGACTCGTGATTCAGGCAATCTAATCTTCCGTGTGTAAGGCGGAAGCCCCCCAAAATGGTTTTCAAAAAATGGGTGATCAAAAGATCGAATCACTATGCGTATCTTGGTGGTCGTTACTTTTGGTGGTCTTTCTTTTTGGCTGACTCCTCTTCCTGTTCTATTGATCAGAAGCATCCAGCAGCGCCAGTAGAAAGAGTGAAGCTACTAAGCTAATTTTAAGGCTACCCCATTAATGGCTAATGGGAATCGAAAACGAAAGGCCCAAGCAAAGTTTCTACCCACGACCGAATCTTCTTCGTCGGTCTTGCTGATATTGAATTTCATTAATTCTGAATCTGAGTCTTTCCTTTTCGATTTGGAAAACCTGACTTCTTTGGCGGATTCTATATATGTCCTGCCAAAGTCTTTGTCGCTCTACGGCTCGGGCCCTATCCCGTTCTTGGGTCCGCCCTAGCTCCTCCTCGAGCTGCCTTTCGCT